ACATGCATTATTTTAATAATGTAAATAAGCACATTTTTCGCCCCAACTAAGCTTCTAGAGGTTGTCCTGTTTCCGGGGGGTTTACAGGAGTGTTAGTGATCTCAGGAGGTTAGGGGGGTAGGGGGGTTTAACGCGAAGAAACCAGGGGTGATTCTTAGGGATCTTTCGAGGAACAAATCACTCTTTATGCTCTTGAGATACAGTTATGCAATTCTTCTTAGAATATCTATCCAACACTCAAAATATATCTCGCGGGGGCGAGATAAATGCTCATACCTTGTCTGTTAATACCGTGTGCGCTCTGTTATGTCAAGTGAAAGGAAAAAAAAAAAGAGAACCCCTGGCCCGCTGGAGTGAGCGCCCGGCATGCTGGGTCTCTCGGAGATGTACCCCAACATTAACTTATGTCAGCGTCGATGAAAGTGTGAGGAATAATATCAATCAATGGCCCTGAAGTAGGAACCAAATGCCAGGAATAGTGCACTGTGTGAAACCCCCACGAATACTTGTCCCTCACCTTCAATAACCGTTGGCATTAAGAAATCAACTGATGGTCGGTTCTTACTACATCGTATACTGATATCTGACGGGTTGTGGAAAAACGTATAACTTAACTAATGAGTGATTGAGTTCGGTCTTAAATCTCGCCTATCCTTGACTTAGTTAAATGTTATGTATATCTCTACTTGCTTCATGTTTATCTTCGTATTATGCTGATATATGAATGTGGAACACCGAGATGTGTTGATATTACATATATGTCCTTACATGGTATTGATTTGTTTGATATAAATTTGTGGGGATAATACATATATGCATATATATAAGTCATATATTGAAGGTAGTACATAAGCCAAGGAATAGTTTAATCTTAGAACTCTGGCTTTGGGAGCCAGGGGTGGGAGTTAAAATCTCTTTTCCTTGAGTGGGGGCGGCGGGGGGGGGCCCCGCCTTTCTTGTCAAGCAGTGGGGAGGATTTTAACCTCCGGCGTCCGGCTTACAAGACCGGCGCTCTGGCGCTGAGCTACTACTGCAAGCTCATCCTAAAGCTTTGTTTTCCACTCATCCTGCTAGGGGAAATAAGGCTAAGAAAAGAAAGAAGTATAGGAGAGATGCAATTTGGCCAATGATAATAAAGGGGTGTTCAACGGGCATGCCTCCGATTCAGGTAAGAATGGCGACGTCTGCGATGAGGGTTCAAAAGAGGAATTGTGTCATGGGACGAAAGGTTAGGCCTCGTTGCTTTGATGTGTGAAGAATTGGCACTACTATGAGCACGAGGATAGATGCTAGAAGGGCTAGGACCCCTCCCAGTTTATTTGGGATAGAGCGAAGAATAGCGTAGGCAAACAAGAAGTATCATTCGGGCTTGATATGTGGGGGTGTCACTAGTGGGTTAGCGGGGGTGAAGTTGTCTGGGTCTCCTAATAGGTTTGGTGAAAACAATGCTAGGGCAGTGAGGGCGATGAGAAGGGCTGCAAAGCCTAAGAGGTCTTTGTAGGAGAAGTAAGGGTGAAAAGAGATTTTATCCGCATCGGAGTTTAAGCCAAGGGGGTTGTTTGAGCCAGTTTCGTGTAGAAAGAGCAGATGGATGAGTGTTGCACCTGCAATTACGAAGGGGAAGAGGAAGTGGAAGGCAAAGAACCGGGTTAGGGTGGCGTTGTCTACTGAGAAGCCGCCTCAGATTCATTGGACGAGGGCGTTACCAATGTAAGGAACTGCGGAAAGAAGGTTGGTGATGACAGTGGCCCCTCAGAAGGACATCTGTCCTCAGGGGAGGACGTACCCTACGAAAGCGGTTATCATAACAAGGAGAAGAAGGACGACCCCAATGTTTCAGGTTTCTTTATAGAGGTAGGAGCCGTAGTATAGGCCTCGTCCGATGTGCATATAAATACAAATAAAGAAGAAAGAGGCGCCGTTGGCGTGCAGGTTGCGAATAAGTCACCCGTAGTTGACGTCTCGGCAAATGTGGCCGACTGATGAGAAGGCTGTTGCGATATCAGAGGTGTAGTGTATAGCGAGAAAGAGCCCCGTTAAGATTTGAATAATTAAGCAAAGGCCTAGGAGGGAACCAAAGTTTCATCATACCGAAATATTTGAGGGGGCGGGGAGATCAACCAGTGCGTTGTTGGCGATTTTTAGGAGGGGGTGGGTTTTTCGTAGGCTGGCCATTAAGGTTCTTGTAGTTGAATACAACGGTGGTTTTTCAAGCCATTGGTCCTGGTTAAAGTCCTGGCAGGAATTATGACCTATGTTATGTGTTTGTTCTTATTGGGGTTGGTTTTAGGTTTAGTAGCAGTGGCTTCTAACCCTTCTCCGTATTTTGCTGCTTTAGGGCTAGTGGTTGTAGCGGGCATGGGGTGTGGGGTTTTAGTGGGGCACGGGGGCCCTTTTTTATCTTTAGTTTTATTTTTAATTTATTTAGGAGGCATGTTAGTAGTGTTTGCATATTCATCTGCTCTTGCTGCTGAGCCCTTCCCAGAAAGTTGAGGTAGTCGTCCAGTTTTATTGTACATAGCAATATATGCCGTGGGGGTGGTAATGGTTTCAAGTGTTGTCTGAGGTGGGTGGCATGAAGTGTCCTGGGTTCCAGCTGATGAGCTGGGGGAGTTTTCTGTGTTTCGGGGGGACATTGGTGGGGTAGCTCTTATGTACTCGTCGGGAGGGGGCATACTTGTGTTAAGTGCCTGGGTGCTCTTGCTTACGTTGTTTGTGGTGTTGGAGTTAACTCGGGGTTTAAGTCGTGGGACCCTTCGGGCTGTTTAGTATGCTGTGATGAGGACAGTTAGGGTGAGGGTGAGGAGGAATAGGGCGAGATAGGTTTTAATTAAGCCTTGTTGGGTGTTGCTTGTTGTGGTGATTAAAGGGAGGCTAATGCTAGCGATGGCTTTTGGGCCTGCTTTTTCAAGCCAGGTTTGGTCCACTATTTGACTAGCAATGGCTTGTCCTAGGACCAAGTTGGCCTTAGGGGTGAGGCGATGAATAATTGTTGGGAAAAATCCGAGCATATTAGAGAAGTGGTGAGGGGCCAGGTTTGGGGTGGTTTGATACTGTTTAGTTGTAAGAGAGGCTAGTTCAAGGGCGAGGATAAGGCCTGCGATTGTAACAAGAAGGGCGGCTAGTTTAAGGAGGGGTGGTATCGTCATAATAGGGGTCTTTAAAGGGGTGATGCTTGAGGTAATTAGGAGTCCGGCAATGATGCTTCCTCAGGCTAGGCGTTTGATGGGGTTAATCACGGAGGGGTTGTTTTCATTAAGGGGGGATAGTGGGTTAAATCGGGGGTGGCCCATTGAGACGAAGTAAACTACGCGCAGGCTATAGATAGCAGTGAAAGAGGTGGCCAGGAGAGTAAGAGTAAGGGCTCAGGCGTTTAGGTAGGATGTGTTTAGGGCTTCAATGATGGCATCTTTTGAGAAGAATCCGGCTAGGAAGGGGGTGCCTGTGAGGGCAAGGCTTCCAATTGTTAAGCAAGAGGATGTAAAGGGGGTGAGGTGGTGCATGCCCCCTATCTTTCGAATGTCTTGCTCATCGTTTAGGCTGTGGATGACAGAGCCTGAGCAGAGAAATAGTATTGCTTTAAAGAAAGCGTGGGTGCAGATATGTAGGAAGGCAAGCTGGGGCTGATTAAGCCCAATGGTGACTATTATTAGGCCAAGTTGGCTTGATGTAGAGAAGGCAACGATTTTCTTAATGTCGTTTTGAGTGAGTGCACAAGTGGCAGTAAAAAGGGTTGTGAGAGCGCCGAGACATAAGCAGGTTGTTAAAGCAGTTTGGTTGTTTTCCAGTAAGGGGCTCATACGAACTAGTAGAAAAATACCAGCAACAACTATGGTGCTGGAGTGTAGTAGGGCAGAGACCGGCGTAGGACCCTCCATGGCCGAAGGGAGCCATGGGTGAAGGCCAAATTGGGCTGACTTGCCGGTGGCGGCGAGGATTAGGCCCAAAAGGGGGAATGTAAGATCAAAGTCTTTAGAGGCGATGAAGACTTGTTGTATTTCTCAGGAGTTAAGATTTATGGCTATCCATGCTATGGCAAAGATCAGGCCAATATCTCCTACGCGGTTGTACACAACAGCTTGAAGGGCGGCAGTATTGGCGTCTGTCCGGCAGTATCATCAGCCAATGAGAAGGAAAGACATAATGCCCACGCCTTCTCAGCCAATAAATAGCTGAAACATGTTGTTTGCTGTGACAAGAATAATTATGGCGATGAGAAAGATTAGAAGGTATTTGAAAAAGCGGTTTATGTAGGGGTCCGCATGTATATACCAAGATGCAAATTCGAGAATAGACCAGGTGACGTAAAGGGCGATTGGGGTGAAAATAATAGAGTAGTGGTCGAATTTAAAGCTAATATTGATGTCAAAACAAGTGGTGTTTATTCAAGTTCAGGAGGTTACGACTGCTTCGGCACCCTCATTGAAAAAGAGGAAGAGGGGGAGAAGGCTGACGAAGAACGCAAGTTTGACTGCTGTCTTAACGTGTGTTGTGGCTCAATCGGGGGCCTTGGTCTGAGGGGCTAACGTTGTGAGTACGGGAAAGGCTAAGAGTGCAAAAATGATAACTAAGCTTGAAGTCATTATTAGGGAGGTGGGGTGCATAGCTGCTACTTGGATTTGCACCAAGAGTTTTTGGTTCCTAAGACCAATGGATGAGCTGTTATCCTTTAGGAGCCCTCCGAGTGAGCCCTGGGGTCCAACCAAGGTCGCGGAGATTAGCAGTCTTCGTTGCTGGCGAGCCTCTCTCGGTGGATAAGGGGGTTTTAACCCTTGTCTTTAGAATCACAATCTAATGTTTTAGTTAAACTATATCTACATGAGGCTCACCCTCAGATGAGTTCAGGCTTTAGGACGAGCAAGACCAGGGGGAGGAGGTGTAGGGCCATAAGCAGGTGTTCCCGTGTGTGCGAGGGGTCTAGGGCGAGGAGGTGGTTTGGAAGAGGGCCTCGTTGTGATATCAGGAACATGTAGAGGGAGTAGCTTGCTGTAATGAGGGTGCCCGCCCCTGTTATGATGATGGTTCATCAGGATCAGCTGAAAAGAGAAGTAATAATTATTAGCTCTCCCATTAGGTTAGGAAGAGGAGGAAGGGCTAGGTTAGCGAGGCTAGCAATAAACCATCAGGCTGTTATAAGGGGCAGTACCATTTGGAGCCCTCGGGCTAGTAGCATCGTACGGCTGTGTGTTCGTTCATAGCTTGTGTTAGCTAGACAAAAGAGGGCGGAGGATGCTAGGCCGTGGGCAATCATAAGGACGAGGGCTCCGGAGAAGCCTCAGGGGGTTTGGATTAGGATACCCCCTACAACCAGGCCTATGTGGCTTACGGAGGAGTAAGCAATAAGGGACTTTAGGTCCGTTTGGCGAAGGCAGATTGAGCCGGTTATAACAACACCCCATAATGCGAAGACGATAAAGGGATAGCTAAGCTCCTTAGTGAGGGGCTCAAGTATAACAACCATCCGCATCATGCCATAGCCGCCGAGCTTTAGGAGAACGGCAGCCAGAATTATGGAGCCTGCAACTGGGGCTTCGACGTGTGCTTTAGGAAGTCAAAGATGTACTCCATAAAGGGGTATTTTTACGAGAAATGCAAGGAGGCAGCCGGCCCATCATAGCTTGTGGGCATAAGAAGAGAGTTCGATTGGGTCGGAATATTGTAGTGTTAAAAGAGAGAGGGTGCCAGTGCTGTTTTGGAGAAGGAGTAGGGCAACTAGAAGAGGAAGGGACCCGGCAAGGGTATAGAAGAGAAAGTAGATGCCTGCGTTTAAGCGTTCGGTTTGGTTTCCTCAACGGGTAATTAAGATAAGGGTGGGGATGAGGGTGGCTTCAAACATTACATAAAATATAATGATTTCGGTAGCTCCAAAAGCCATAATGAGGAAAAATTGAAGGGATGTTAGAAGGGTGAGGTAGGTCCGTTGTCGGCTGAGAGGTTCAGATGCTGTGTGGTTTTGGCTTGCTAAGATTATAAGAGGGAGCAGTCAGCAAGTAAGGACTAGAAGAGGGGTGGAAAGAGCGTCTGTGGCCATGTAGAAGTTAAGGCAAGATCAGCCGGTTTCTGCCGTACTAGAAAGTCAGGAGAGACTTGCTAAAGCGATTAGGAGGCTGTGCATAAGTGTGGTAGGTCAGAGCCACTTGGAGGGTGCTATTCAAGTGGTGGGGACGAGCATAAGGGTAGGGATTAAAATTTTTAGCATTGGAGGAGGTTTAGGCTTTGAAGGCGGTCTGTGCCGTGGGTGCGGGCAGTGGCTACGAGCAGGGCTAGGCCCGCGCTTGCTTCGCAAGCTGAAAAGGCTAGTAGGAGCATGGGGGCTGTTGAGAAGCTTGTGGCCCCCAGTTGTAGGGTTCAAAGAGAGAGGGCAACAAACAAAGAGAGTATTATACCTTCTAAGCAAAGAAGGGCGGAGAGTAGGTGGGTTCGGTGGAAGGCTAGACCGGTAAGACCTAGCAGGAAAGCCGATGAAAAGGCAAAGTGAACGGGGGTCATTAGGCAACTATGGATTTTAACCACAAGTTTTTGAGCCGAAATCAAAGGTTTTTGCTAAACTAGCTGCTTATTCGGCTCACTCGAGGCCCCCTTGTAGCCATTCGTAGATTATGCCAAGTGTGAGGAGTATGAGGACGGCTGTGGCCCATAGAAATGTTGTGAGAGGGGCTGTTAGTTGGTCTCCTCAGGGCAGTGGGAGAAGGAGGGCGATCTCCAGGTCGAAAAGCAAAAAGAGGATGGCAACCAAGAAGAATCGGAGGGAGAAAGGTAGACGAGCGGAGCCTACGGGGTCAAAGCCGCACTCATAGGGGGAGAGTTTCTCGTGATCAGGTGTCATTTGAGGGAGCCAGAAGGAGACAATAGCCAGAATGATAGAAAGGAGGGTAGTAATTGCAATCACAGTTGTAACTAGGTTCATTATCTTTCCTTGGGGTTTAACCAAGACCGGGTGATTGGAAGTCACTTATACTAGCATTAGTACTAGAAAGATTAAGAACCTCATCAGTAGATGGAGATATAGAGGAAGAGTCATACAACATCAACGAAATGTCAGTATCAGGCGGCTGCTTCAAACCCGAAGTGGTGCTCAGATGTGAAGTGGTGTAGGATTTGTCGGATTAAACAAACGGCCAGGAATGTAGAGCCAATGATTACGTGGAGGCCGTGGAAGCCTGTGGCCACAAAGAAGGTTGAACCATAAACCCCGTCTGCGATTGTAAAAGGGGCTTCGTAGTACTCCAAGGCTTGCAGAAAGGTAAAGTAAAACCCTAAGAGGATGGTTAGTGCTAGGGACTGTACTGCTTGCTTTCGCTCACCTTCCATGATGCTGTGATGAGCTCACGTGACTGTAACCCCAGAGGCAAGAAGAACGGCTGTATTGAGAAGGGGGACTTCAAAGGGGTCAAGAGTTGTAATGCCTGTGGGGGGTCAGCATCCCCCTAGTTCGGGGGTTGGTGCTAGGCTTGCATGGTAGAAGGCTCAAAAGAAGCCTAAGAAAAAGAACACTTCTGAGGTGATAAAAAGGATTATGCCGTAGCGGAGCCCCTTTTGGACAGGGGGTGTGTGGTGGCCTTGGAAGGTGCCCTCTCGTACGATATCCCGTCATCATTGGAATATGGTTAGGAGAAGGAGGGCCGTACCTAGTGTTATTAGGGTTGTAGATTGGAAGTGGAATCAGGTTGCTAAGCCTGATGTCATCAGTAGGGCAGCAATTGCTCCTGTTAAAGGTCAAGGGCTGGGGTCGACTATGTGGTATGCGTGTGCTTGATGGGCCATTAGACGTTTTCTTGAAGATAAAGGGTTAAAAGAAGAACAAATACGTAGGCTTGAATTATGGCGACAGCAACTTCGAGCAGGGTTAAGAGCACTAGGACTGTAGATGTTAGGAGGGCAACAGCGGGCATTGAAGAGATAAGGACAAAGGCGGCGGTAGAGATAAGCTGAATTAGAAGATGTCCGGCGGTGAGGTTGGCGGTAAGTCGTACGCCTAGTGCGAGGGGGCGGATAAATAGGCTGATTGTTTCGATAACGATAAGTACAGGGATAAGGGGGCCAGGGGTTCCCTCTGGTAAGAGATGCCCTAGGGCATGTGTTGGTTGGTTTCGTATTCCAATAATAACGGTAGCTAGTCAAAGGGGTGTTGCAAGGCCTAGGTTTAAGGAGAGTTGTGTTGTAGGTGTAAAAGTGTATGGGAGGAGGCCTAACATGTTTATGGTAATAAGAAAGATCATAAGGGAGGTTAAGAGAGCTGCTCACTTGTGACCGCCTAGGCTTAGAGGAAGGAGAAGTTGTTGGGTAAAGCGGTTGATAAACCACCCTTGGAGGGCTAGAAAGCGGCTGTTAAGCCATCGGGTTGTAGGGGCGGGGTATATAATTCAAGGCAGGGTGATAGCAAGGGCAATTAGGGGGATTCCTAGTAGTGTGGGGCTCATAAATTGATCGAAGAGGCTTACTGTCATGGTCAGGTTCAGGGCTCTGTTTTGGGCTTTTCGGCGCTCTGCAGGGTTGGTTCGTTTGGAAAGGTGTGTGCTATTACTTTTGGGGGAATAATGGCGAGGAAAACTAATCACGAGAAGACTAGAATAGCAAATCAAGGTGCGGGGTTGAGTTGAGGCATGTCGCTAGGGGTGGGTGGGAGCCACCAATCTTTAGCTTAAAAGGCTAATGCTGTTCCCTGTTTAGCTTCTTAGCGAGGCGTCTTCAAGTATTCGTGACGATCAGTTTTCAAAGTGTTCCAGAGGGACGGCTTCAACTACGATGGGCATAAAGCTGTGGTTGGCCCCGCAGATTTCAGAGCATTGTCCGTAGAAGACCCCGGGGCGAGAGGCAATAAAAGCTGTTTGGTTTAGTCGGCCGGGGACTGCGTCTATTTTAATTCCGAGGGCTGGAACGGCTCATGAGTGAAGGACATCATCAGCGGAGACTAGTACTCGAATAGGGGATTCTACAGGGATGACTATACGGTGGTCTGCTTCTAAGAGACGGAATTGGCCGGGGGTTAAATCTTGTGTCGGAATTATGTAGGCGTCAAAGCCAAGGTCTTCGTAATCTGTATACTCGTAGCTTCAGTACCACTGGTGGCCAACGGCTTTAATTGTGAGAAGGGGGCTGTTGATTTCGTCTATAAGGTAAAGAATACGCAGGGAGGGAAGAGCGATGAGAATGAGGATGATTGCTGGGAGAACGGTTCAGATAATCTCAATTTCTTGGGAGTCTAAGATGTACTTGTTGGTTAGTTTTGTGGAGACTATTGCCACAATAATGTAAAGGACTAGAGTGCTGATTAGAAAGACGATTATTAAGGCGTGGTCATGAAAATGAAGAAGTTCTTCTATAACAGGTGAAGCTGCATCTTGGAATCCTAATTGAGAGGGATGGGCCATTGGGGGGGGGGGGGGCGGAAGGCTAAGACACGCGGGACTTTAACCCACAATTCTGCCTTGACAAGGCGGTGTAATGTACCGTTTTACTAGCGTCTTATGAAGAAAGTGACAGAGCGGTTATGTGGTTGGCTTGAAACCAGCTTATGGGGGTTCGACTCCTCCCTTTCTCGTTAGTTTGATTGAACTAGTACAAAGGCAGGCTCCTCGAATGTGTGGTAAGGGGGAGGGCAGCCGTGCAGTCATTCTACGTTGGTTGTTGTTAGTTCTACAGCTAGGACTTCACGTTTGGCAGCGAAAGCTTCTCAAATAATAAACAGAAACATAATTACTGCTACAAGGGAGATTAGAGACCCGATTGAGGAGACCGTGTTTCATAGGGTATAGGCATCTGGGTAGTCTGAGTATCGACGGGGCATTCCGGCTAAACCTAGGAAATGTTGGGGAAAGAAGGTGAGGTTAACCCCAAGGAACATTACTCCGAAGTGGATTTTTGTTCAGGTGCTGTGAAGGGTGTATCCTGAAAAAAGAGGGAACCAGTGAACGAAGCCTGCAACGATAGCAAAAACGGCGCCTATAGATAGGACGTAGTGGAAGTGGGCAACTACGTAGTAGGTGTCATGGAGCACGATGTCTAGGGACGAGTTGGCAAGAACAATGCCGGTTAGTCCTCCAACTGTAAAGAGGAAAATAAAACCGAGAGCTCATAAGAGAGGGGTTTCTCATTTAATAGAGCCGCCGTGAAGGGTGGCAAGTCAGCTGAAAACTTTTACGCCGGTTGGAATGGCAATAATTATTGTGGCAGATGTAAAATAAGCACGGGTGTCTACATCTATTCCGACTGTAAACATGTGGTGTGCTCACACGATAAAGCCTAGAAGTCCAATAGCTATCATGGCCCACACTATGCCTATATATCCAAAGGGCTCTTTTTTGCCTGAGTAATAGGCAACAATGTGAGACACTATGCCGAATCCTGGCAGGATAAGAATATAGACTTCAGGGTGACCAAAGAATCAAAAGAGGTGTTGGTAGAGGATGGGGTCTCCCCCTCCGGCAGGGTCAAAGAAAGTGGTGTTAAGGTTTCGATCTGTTAAGAGCATTGTAATGCCGGCAGCAAGCACAGGAAGAGAAAGAAGGAGTAGAACCGCAGTAATAAGAACAGATCAAACGAACAAAGGGGTTTGGTACTGCGAGATAGCTGGGGGCTTCATATTGATGATGGTTGTGATGAAGTTAATTGCGCCGAGGATAGAGGAAATACCCGCTAGGTGAAGGGAGAAGATTGTGAGGTCTACGGAGGCCCCTGCGTGCGCAAGGTTTCCCGCGAGGGGTGGATAAACTGTTCATCCCGTTCCGGCCCCGGCTTCGACCCCTGAAGAGGCAAGGAGGAGTAAAAAAGAGGGGGGAAGAAGTCAAAAGCTCATGTTATTTATCCGAGGAAAGGCCATGTCTGGGGCGCCGATCATTAGTGGGATAAGTCAGTTCCCGAAGCCTCCGATTATAATTGGTATTACTATAAAGAAAATCATTACGAAGGCATGGGCTGTAACAATTACATTATAAATCTGGTCGTCCCCCAAAAGGGCGCCGGGTTGGCTCAGTTCTGCCCGAATTAGAAGGCTTAAAGCTGTGCCTACTATTCCGGCTCAAGCACCAAATACTAGATAGAGGGTGCCAATGTCTTTGTGATTAGTCGAGAAGAATCATCGTGTGATGGCCACAGGTAGGATGGCTGAGTTTTAAGCGGTGGATTGTAGCCCCATACACAGAGGTTTGAGTCCTCTTCTTACCAAGCCCCAAGGTGTCCAACATATGAGATTGCAAATCTTAAGAGGCAGACTAACTCCTGCTGGGGCTTTCCCTCGCCTTTACTCGTACGACAGGCGAGGGAAAGGTAGGTGGATGCCCGCTGGTTTGAGCGCTTAGCTGTTAACTAAGAGTTTGCAGGATCGAGGCCTGCCCATCTAGGAAGGCTTTAGCTTAATTAAAGTATCTGCTTTGCATGCAGGAGATGTGGGATAGTATCCCGCAAGTCTTAACAGGGACTGGAGGGTTTTAACCTCCACTGGGGGCTTTGAAGGCCCCTGGTCTTTCGTTAGCCTAAGTCTCTTAAAGAGTCAAGAGTGCTGTTGCAGCAGGTGCGAGGGGGAGCAGTAGTAGGGTGGTTGTGGTTGAGATAGCAAGGGGTAGGGTGTTCTGCAAGGAGGGGAAGCGTCACGGGGTTGTCCCTGCTGTGTTGTTGGGGGACATGGTAAGGGCCATGGCGTATGATAAGCGGAGGTAAAAGTAGAGGCTAAGAAGGGCAGTGAGTGCGGCAAAGGTGGCAGTTGTGGCTAGGTCTTGCTTAGTTAGTTCTTGTAAGATCAGCCATTTTGGTATAAACCCTGTGAGGGGTGGGAGTCCTCCTAGGGATAATAGAACAAGAGGGGTTAGACAGGTTAGTGCTGGGGCCTTGGCTCAGGAGGTGGCGAGGGCGTTAATGTTTGTGGCGTCGTTGAGTTTAAATACAAGGAAGGTTGATATTGTTATGATAAGGTATGTAAGAAGTGTGAGTAGTGTTAAAGAGGGGGAGTATTGTACAACCAAGACTATTCATCCGAGGTGTGCAATTGATGAATAAGCAAGAATTTTGCGTAGTTGCGTTTGATTTAGCCCTCCCCAGCCTCCGACAAGGGTGGATGCAAGGCCAAGGGTGATAAGGAGCGTTGAGTTGGTGGGTTGGACTTGTAGAAGGAGGGCGAAAGGGGCCAATTTTTGTCAAGTAGACAAGATAAGTCCGGTGGTGAGGTCTAAGCCTTGAATGACTTCTGGTAGTCATGAATGTAGGGGGGCTAGGCCTATTTTTAGTGCTAAAGCAAGGGTGATCATTGTGACCGGGAGGGGGTGTGCTATTTGTTGAATATCTCACTGTCCTGTTAGTCAAGCGTTAGTGGTACTTGCAAAGAGCAATATTGCCGCCCCAGTTGCCTGTGTGAGGAAGTATTTAGTTGTAGCTTCGACTGCTCGAGGGTGATGGTGTTGTGCCATTAGTGGGATAATGGCCAGTGTGTTTATTTCTAGGCCTATTCAGGCGAGTAGCCAGTGGGAGCTAGCGAAAGTAATGGTGGTTCCTAGACCCAGCCCAAACAAAAGGGTGGATAAGATGTAGGGATTCATTAGCAAAGGAAGGATTTTAACCAACATATTTGGGGTATGGGCCCAAGAGCTTAATTAGCTGACCTTACTAGGAAGTGGTGTAGTGGAAGCACTAAGAGTTTTGATCTCTTTAGGTAGGGTTCGAACCCCTTCTTTCTAAGGAGTCGGGGGGACTTTAACCCCCATGAGTCACTCTATCAAAGTGGCCCTTTTCTTCAGGCACGGCTCCCAGGCTAGAGCTGTGGGGGTAACCCGGCAAAAGCGACAGGGAGAGCAAGGTGTCATACAACCAGGGCGAGGGTGAGCGGGAGGAAGTTTTTTCAGATAAGATGCATGAGTTGATCGTATCGAAAGCGGGGATAGGAGGCTCGCACCCAAAGGAACAGCACAGAGAGGAGTGCGGCCTTGGTTATTAGGTTCACGGCTGTGAGTTCTGGGATTGAAGGGATGTGAGAGGCCCCCAAGAAGAGGGTGGCTGAAAGTGTGTTTATCAACAAGATGTTGGCGTACTCTGCCAGGAAGAAGAGGGCGAAAGGTCCTCCTGCATACTCTACATTAAAGCCTGAGACTAGCTCAGACTCGCCCTCTGTGAGGTCGAAGGGGGCGCGGTTTGTTTCAGCGAGGGTAGAGATGTATCATATGGCAGCAAGGGGTCAGGCAGGCAGGATTAGTCATACACTTTCTTGGGCTACATTAAAGGTTTGTAATGTAAAACCTCCTGTGAAGATGATAATATTAAGTAGAATTAAGCCAAGGCTGACTTCATAGGAGATGGTCTGGGCCACTGCCCGTAGGGCCCCAATTAGGGCATATTTTGAATTAGATGCTCAGCCAGAGCCTAAGATTGAATAGACTGCAAGGCTGGAGAGGGCAAGAATGAATAAGATACCTAAGTTAAGATCGAAGACAGGGTAGGGGAGGGGCATAGGGGCCCAGAGAGTAAGGGCAAGGGTAAGGGCTAGAATGGGGGCAAGGAGGAATAGTACGGGGGAGGAAGTGGAGGGACGAACGGGCTCTTTAATGAAAAGTTTTAGGCCGTCGGCGATGGGTTGTAGGAGCCCGTAAGGCCCTACAACGTTTGGGCCCTTTCGTAGTTGTATGTACCCAAGCACTTTCCGTTCAAGGAGTGTCAGGAAAGCGACGGCTAAAAGAACAGGGACGATGAAAGTGAGGGGGTTGACAATGTGTGTAACGAGGGTGTGTATCATAGTTGAGGAGAGGATTTGAACCTCTGTCGAAAGGGCTTAGGTCTTTTGCAATTACCGGGCTCTGCCACCTTAACATGCCTTTTTCTTAGGCACAGGGGCATGCCCTATTGCCTATTTTAGTTGTCTTCACTAGGTGAGGGGGAGGCGTGCCTCTAGCATGGGCCTCTTCTTTTCGGTCCTTTCGTACTAGAAAAGAGCATAGCATAGATAGAAACTGACCTGGATTACTCCGGTCTGAACTCAGATCACGTAGGACTTTAATCGTTGAACAAACGAACCCTTAATAGCGGCTGCACCATTAGGATGTCCTGATCCAACATCGAGGTCGTAAACCCCCTTGTCGATATGGGCTCTAAAAGAGGATTGCGCTGTTATCCCTAGGGTAACTCGGTCCGTTGATCGGCATTGCCGGATCTTGTTGGTCAGAATTTCTGTTTTCTAGAGCTGTAGCTCTTGGTTGTAGGAAAAGTGTTCCCGTTCCACGTGGGGGTTCTTTAATTCCCCGCGGTCGCCCCAACCAAAGACATTAGGGCAGGGCCCACTTGGTTTAGTCCCTTGTTTGGGGGTGCTTAACGTGGGCTGCTTTCGTGTCTAAAGCTCCATAGGGTCTTCTCGTCTTATGGTTATATCCCCGCTTCTGCACGGGGAGATCAAGTTCATTGACTGGAAAGAGGAGACAGCTAAGCCCTCGTTATGCCATTCATACGGGTCTTCATTTAAAAGACAAGTGATTGCGCTACCTTCGCACGGTCAAAATACCGCGGCCGTTAAACAAATAGTCACAGGGCAGGCGGGACCTCTTATTTTTAATGATACAAGAGGCGATGTTTTTGGTAACAGGCGAGGCTTGTGTTTGCCGAGTTCCTTCTCTTTCTTTCAGTCTTTCCCTGTGGGCACACCTGTGTGGGGTTAACGGTTTGTTGTTGAAGGCTTTTCTAGTTGTTTGGTTTGTTGTCCAATGCCCTCTTTGTTTGGGGCCGTTAATTGTCGGTGGAGTGTCCGTTCCGATGTACACGTGTGCGGGGAGAGAGCCTTTGGCCCTCTTATTACTCATATTAGCATAGTCACTCCCATGGGGGCATGGGATGGTCCAGTACGTTTAGGGGGGTAAGATAAGGGGATCAGAATAAGAAGGGGCGGGTATATGTTCGAGCTTTAACGCTTTCTAAGGGGATGGCTGCTTTTAGGCCCACCGGAACATCTAGCTTTAGTTATTATGATCTTTACCCTCCTAGTAAAGTTGTGTCTTGATTCAAAGGGGCTGTACCCCCTTTGACTAACTCTGTTGGTTTCTTTACGCATCAATTTAGGGGTTAGACTAGTGTGAACAAAGAAGCCAAGAGGCTGAACTTCTATTCATTTCTTGGACAACCAGCTATAACTAGGTTCGGTAGGTTTGTCACCTCTACTCAAAGCTCTCCCCACCCTTTTGCCACAGAGACGGGTATGCCCTATTAATAGGCTGTCTTAGAGTAGCTCACGTAGTTTCGGGACGTCAAACTAAAGTTCGCTTTGCTTGAGGTACACTTGCTAAATCATGATGCAAAAGGTACGAGCTTTAATCTCTGCTTTCTTAGGCTTCACTGGCTTGTTTCATTTCTCTTTCAGCATTCCCTTGCGGTACTTTCTCTATTGCGCCTCTTGTCCTTTTCTATCGCCTATACTAAGGGGGAAAAATGGTTTGTTTAATTTAAATACTGGGGTATTTAGGGGTTATTAACAGGGTTTGTTGAAATTTCTTAGTTGGGCTAGCTGTTGGGCGTCAGGGCGACCCGGTTTGCACGGGGGACTTCTCAGTGTAAGGGAGATGCTTTTCTATCTTAGCCACGCTCTGATTTTACCAAGTGCACCTTCCGGTACACTTACCATGTTACGACTTGCCTCCCCTTTTTGATTATTAGGTTTTAGTTAACTGATTGGGGCTTTTGGGGAGAGTGACGGGCGGTGTGTGCGCGCTTCAGGGCCAATTTCAGCGGGACGCTCTAATTCCAGCTTACTGCTAAATCCTCCTTCAGATGCGTGTTTCAGCGCATCATTCGTGTTCGCTGTGGTAGCGAATGTAGCCCATTTCTTCCCCCTCCATACGCTACACCTCGACCTGACGTTTTAGGTTGTACCAGTTCTGCTTACTATTAGTCCCTCACAGGGTAAGCTGACGACGGCGGTATATAGGCGGGTAAAACAAGGAAGGGTGAGGTTGAACGGGGGTTATCGGTTCTAGAACAGGCTCCTCTAGGTGGATCTAAAGCACCGCCAAGTCCTTTGGGTTTTAAGCTATTGCTCGTAGTACCCGGGCGGATAGTGGGTGTATAGTACTATCAATGTTTAAGGCTAGGCATAGTGGGGTATCTAATCCCAGTTTGTTCCTTAGCTTTCGTGGGTTCAGACTAGATAAAGCGACTTTCGTGGGAGAACTTCCTGTCTTCGGTTACGTATAACAGTCTTGAAGATGTTTGGCTTTAGTACGATTTTTAACTTAACCACGCTTTACGCCGGTGTTTGTCAACTTGGGCCTCTCGTATAACCGCGGTGGCTGGCACGAGTTTTACCGGCCCTCTTAGCTTTAACTAAGTCAAGTTTTCACTTATGGCTTAATGTTTATCACTGCTGAGTTCCCTTGAGGGTGTGGCTAAGCAAGGTGTCGTGGGCTCAATAGGATGTGCCTGATACCAGCTCCTTGTTCCCGGGCGGGGAACTGTAGGGCATTCTCACAGGGGTGCGGATACTTGCATGTGTAAGTTTGGCTAAAGTTGATAATAAAGTCAGGACCAAGCCTTTGTGCTTGCGGGACTTTCTAGGGTCCATCTTAACATCTTCAGTGTTATGCTTTAGTTAAGCTACGCTAGC